AATGCGTCCCCGTCTGCGAATTAGGCGACATTTTTCACAAATTTTACGAACAGAAGCTCTTATTTTCATATTTGTCATTCCTCAATCTTCATTCTCAATCTACTCAGTGGTAGAAAATAAGTTTCTTGAAATTTTTCATTTCGAATCATATTCCATAAAAACCGCCTACTCTTGCGAATCCTCGTTTTGGAGTCGATAAATTATACGCCCTCTGGTTGAATCATAACGACTTACTTCAATTTGGACTTTATCTCCCGGAAGTATCCGTATAAAACTACGTCGGATCTTGCCTGAAATATACCCTATAATCAGATCCTCATTATCTAAACGAACCCGGAACATGCCGTTGGGAAGCGATTCCGTAATTAAACCTTCATGAACCCATGTTTTTTCTTTCGTTCTACTTTCTTTCATTCCAAGTTTTTCTTCTTTCATTCCACCAAGTTTTTCTTCTTTCATTCCAAGTTTTTCTTCTTTCATTCTAGGTTTTCCTTCTTTCATTCTAGGTTTTCCTTCTTTCATTCTAGGTTTTTCTTTTTTCATTTCAGTTAAAACCTCCTTTTTGTATTAACTAATGAAGGAGAAATGGTGTTAGACAACCCACCCCTTTTCTTTCTTTTTTTTTTACAAAGATAAAGAGGTTTTGGATCCCATTTGGATCTTAAAAGGATTACCATATATAACACAAGATTTCTCCCCCGATTCCTTCTAGTCGAGCCTCCCGGTCTGTTATTATACCCCGAGAAGTAGAAAGAATTACAATCCCCATTCCACCTAAAATTCTAGGGATTCGTTGAGAGTTAGAATAGATTCGTAGACCGGGTCTACTGATCCGTTTTAAATTTAAAAAATTTCTATATGGTCTTTTTCCGTTCCTTCTATGTCGCAGGGTTAAAACCAAAAAAGATTGGTTTTTTTCTTGATGGTTTCGGACGTTTTGAATAAAACCTTCTCGAAAAAGTATTTGAACAATTTTTTCGGTAATATTCGTAGATGCTATGCGAACAACTCTTTTTCTATCGATATCCGCGTTTCGTATAGAGGTTAGTATCTCAGCAATAGTGTCTCTGCTCATGATGAACTTAAATTTTTGTTTCCTCGAATTTGAATCTAATCAACATGTTTTTCTTTTTTTTTTTTTTTAGTAGTCGTTTTTTTTTATTTATTATGATATATGAATTTTAAAAAGGTATATACGTGAGACACATGCTACGAATGAATCAAGTTATTTTTCTATTTCTTTCAAATACCAAAAAGGGGGATCAAAAAAATTAACATCTGATTGTATTTTACAATACCTCAGGAGCTAATGAAACTATTTTAGTAAAATTGAATTGTCTCAATTCTCGCGGGATTGCACCAAAAATGCGCGTTCCTTTTGGATTTCCTCCTTGATCAATTACAACTGCAGCATTGTCATCATATCGTATTATAATACCGCTGTCGCGTTTAAGTTCTTTACAAGTACGAACAATTACAGCTCGGACTACTTCTGATTTTTGTAGTGCCATGTTAGGTACAGCTTCTTTGATCACAGCAACAATAACATCACCAATGTGAGCATATCGACGGTTGCTAGCTCCTATGATTCGAATACACATCAACTCTCTAGCCCCGCTGTTATCCGCTACATTTAAATGGGTCTGGGGTTGAATCATATTAAATTTTTGAGTCTATTCTTACAATGCAAAGGATGAAGAAAATAAAAGAAATATTTTTTGTCTAAAAAAAGAAACCCGAAGTTTTGTTTTATCCCCAAGACTCATTTCTCTCTCTTCTGTGTTTTTATCCCGAAATAAGAAATTGCGTTCGTATAGGCATTTTTGATGCTGCTATTAAAATAGCCCTTCTAGCTATATTTTCGGTTACCCCACTCATTTCATATAGTATTCGCCCAGGTTTAATAACAGCTACCCAATATTCAGGGTTCCCTTTCCCCGAACCCATACGTGTTTCGGCAGGTCTTACTGTAACCGGTTTGTCTGGAAATACACGGACCCATATTTTTCCACCACGGCGTGCATTTCGTGTCATTGCCCGTCGACCTGCTTCAATTTGTCTAGATGTGATCCAAGCAGGTTCAAGTGCCTGAAGAGCATATTTACCGAAAGAAATCTTATTACCTCGAAAAGATATTCCTTTCATTCTTCCTCTATGTTGTTTACGGAATCTAGTTCTTTTGGGGTTATAGTTGATGGTTGTTTCGGAATTCCATCTCTACTCCAGAACTGGACATGAGAATTTATTCTCATCCAGCTCCTCACGAAAAAAGTATTCCAAATGGAATTTCCATTAATTGGAATAGCTATTCTAAAATTAGAAATAATAGTTTTTTATAGCGTCCCCAATCAATCTTTATTTTCCTTTGTGCTTTATCTAACAATTCAAAAAAAAATTCGCGGGCGAATGTTTACTCTTGCAATCTCGATTTCAGTCTTAACCCCCGGTCGGGGTTTCTGAGAGTAGATGCATTTTTTTTGGTTAATTTCGCCATCCAGAC